ATCGAGAGAGTAGTATGAGATAAGGGGTATTTCCGATTTTCTCTTATCTATCGGGAATTCAGTTCAGCGTCACAAACTTTTTTGTTTTCATGCCGGAGAGTTCTTAACAATATTTATGTTATGAAAGAGTACGAAAAAAAAAAATATTTTTTCCTTATTTGATCGGATTAAAAAGAAACTTTGGGATTGCTGAATCACAGACAAAAAAAAGAAAAAATAAACATATAAAGCAACGGAGCCATCATAGTATTTTTGAACTCCTCCGAAAGGAAGGATGGCAATTTGATTATTTACCCATCTGAGTCTGATAGATTCTATTTTCTCTTTCTTCAATAGAAAGGAGGGGGGTCAATTTTCTTGTAGAGCCGTATGCACAAAAGATGCCTGTACGGTTGTTCAATTCTATCTTTTTTCTATTCTTTCTCTTTCTTTTTATCATGCGAGATAGGGGAAGCTTTTATTTTGTTATATCATCAGGGTAATGATACATGAACCTTATAGTGCTTTTTATATGGCACAAGTAGGCGAATTTGTCATGGAAGCGGTAGAACTGATGAAACTGCGTGAAACCCTCACAAGGGTTTATGCAGAAAGAACGGGCAAACCCTTCTGGGTTGTACACGAAGATATGGAAAGAGATATTTTTATGTCAGCAACAGAAGCCCAAGCTTATGGAATTGTTGATTTTGTAGCGGTTCAAGGAAAATAACATGGATTTCGCGCAAATCTGTGATTTGAGATTTTATCTTCGAATTGAATATTCTATTAAATAGAAGTAATTCACCATCATTCGGTTAGGATCAATCTAAACCAACCCATCATATTATGTATACGATTCAACATGCCAACTATTAAACAACTTATTAGAAATACAAGACAGCCAATCAGAAATGTCACGAAATCCCCCGCTCTTCGGGGGTGCCCTCAGCGTCGAGGAACATGTACTAGGGTGTATGTGCGACTCGTTTAGATCATGAGCTGGCCCAAAAGCAAGAAAACTACTTTTACAGTATCAATGATCAGTACCGGTGAATGGGATAGGATGGAAAAAGGAACTCCATCCATTATTAAAAAAAAACTCTACCATATCCCTCTATTGTGTATGAAGTTTATGGTTTCCGTTGGTGTAAATCCAATCACCTGAATTTAAGATGATAAGAAATTCTCCATTGGTAACAAATGGTTATCCATTAAGCGGAGGAAATCTTATTTAAACGGACTAAGAGGGTCAGCTACCCAGCAAACTTTCATAATTAAATACCGTTACTGTATAGGTAGATCTGATTGTGAAAGACCTATTACTGGATAATTCATGGGTAGAGCCAAAGCGTGTGAACTATACAAGTTCCCAATAACATCAATTAGTTGATTAAATAGTAAATTAAAGTATAAAGTAAAGGCTCCGGTGTATAGAGAAGACCTCACCGTTTAAGAAGTAACCATAGAAACGAAGGAACCCACTATTTATTTTTTTATTTCTTTTATTTACTATATTTTTGATACCTAGGAAAATACAATTTCTTAGTTCTGTCTTATTTCGCAGTGAAATACCTAAAAAAAAAATCGTGGTCGGGAAGGTTAGAGTAGCCAAAGCCATTGGAATTTTTATTTTATACATTGGAAAAATTCGTTTTGTTATTAATAGACTAGGAAGGGGGAAAAGAATAACTGAAAGAAAGGCAATCAATTAGTTATTCGTCAAAGTTTCATTTATTCAATGACCAGAATTAAACGGGGATATATAGCTCGGAGACGTAGAACAAAAATTCGTTTATTTGCATCAAGCTTTCGAGGGGCTCATTCAAGGCTTACTAGAACTATTACTCAACAGAAAATAAGAGCTTTAGTTTCGGCTCATCGGGATAGGGATAGGAAAAAGAGAGATTTTCGTCGTTTGTGGATCACTAGGATAAACGCAGTAATTCGCGAAAGGGGAGTATCCTATAGTTATAGTAGATTAATACACGATCTGTACAAGAGACAGTTGCTTCTTAACCGTAAAATACTTGCACAAATAGCTATATCAAATAGGAATTGTCTTTATATGATTTCGAACGAAATCATAAAGGAAGTAGATTGGAAAGAATCCACCAGAATAATTTAAATGGAGTTACCCGGAGAATGAACTCCGGGAAGGTAGAGTAGAAATTAGTATGAGAAAATATACTAAAGTAGTCAAAATGAATGAACACGTTCAATTCAATAAAAACAGATTTATTTTTTTCCGATTCATTTTTTCTTACGACACGATACTCAAATCTAGATTCTTGTAATTATGATTCAAGTGAAGAAAAAGTAAGCCTATTTATTTCGGGCTTTAAAACCAGTAGTTCTAGCGGTCGACTCGGTTCTTTCAAATTGTTTCTCATTATTGAGAAAAGGTAACAAAGATAAAATACGAGCTTGTTTTATAGCAAGAGTAATTAATCGTTGTTGTTTCAAGGTCAATCTATTCACACGTCTTGATAATATTTTTCCTTGTTCACTAATAAATCGACTA